TCGGCCCAATCTTTTACTAAAAAAAGATTGAGCCGAATACAAAGATTCTATTGCATGTATTTTAGATAAATACATACTTAATCTAGATAGAGAATATTTGAAATACAAAATCTAAGAATCAAATCTTTCTATTACTGTCTTGGATCCACAATTAATCCTCTGGATCCTTAGGGTTGGTATATTCTTTTATATTCTGCAGTTTCCCCCAAGCAAGGCAAGCCATTTTATACCTATCCCGTATATTGTCCTTTTCGTTCCCTATTGATGGAATAGAACCTTAAATTAGTACTTATTATTAGTTAGTTATTAGACGAGATTTTACGAAAAAAAGATTTATAGAATAAAACAAATATTTCTTTTTTTTTTTTGATGCAAATTTGACACGACATAGGAGAAAGTGCTCTTTAGCATCATATTTATAATGAAGAGGGGGTCCATCATATTCATGTATAGTGAAGTATTACTCCCGAATGCCCACAAAACAAAAAAGAAATTTTTTCAATACTCAAACTCCCTATTTTATTAGTTACTAAAAAATTCTAGTGATTGGATTTCTATGTTTATTTTCATTTAATAGGAAATAAAATATTCAAATTCAAATAAATAAAATTTGGATCGAATGACTATTCATCTATTGTATTTTCATGCAAATAGGAGGCAAGAAAAGTCTATGGAAAGATGGTGGTTTAATTCGATGTTGTTTAAGAGGGAATTCGAATGCCGGTGTGGGCTAAATAAATCACCGGAAAGTCTTGGTTCTATTGAAAATGCCAGTGAAGGTGATGAGCCGGATATAAAAGATACGACTAAAAACATTCAGAGTTGGGGGGATTGTGACGATTCTAGTTACAGTAAGGTTGATCATTTTTTCGTCGTCAAAGACATTCGGAATTTCATCCCCGATGACACTTTTTTAGTTAAGGATAGTAATGGAGACAATTATTCCATATATTTTGATATTGAAAATCAAATTTTTGAGATTGACAACAATCGTTCGTTTTGGAGTGAACTAAAAAATACTTATCGGAATTCTAGTTATCTGAATAATGGATCTACGAGTGAAGATACCTACTATAATCATTACATGTATAATACTCAATATAGTTGGAATAATCATATTAATAGTTGCATTGACAGTTATCTTCAGTCTCAAATCGGGATTGAGACTTCCATTGTAAGTGATAATTACAGCGATAGTTACATCTATAGTTCCATTTGTGGTGAAAGTAGAAATAATAGTGAAGGAGAGGTTTCGGATATACAAACCCACGTGAAGGGGAGCGATTTTACTATAATAGAAAGTTCTAATGATCTCGATGTAACTCAAAAATATAGGCATTTGTGGGTTCAATGTGAAAATTGTTATGGATTAAATTATAAGAAATTTTTGAAATCAAAAATGAATATTTGTGAACAATGTGGATATCATTTGAAAATGAATAGTTCAGAAAGAATTGAACTCTCGATCGATCCTGGTACTTGGGATCCTATGGATGAAGACATGGCCTCTCTGGATCCCATTGAATTTCATTCGGAGGAGGAACCTTATAAAGATCGTATTGATTCTTATCAAAAGAATACAGGATTAACCGAGGCTGTTCAAACAGGCATAGGCCAACTAAACGGCATTACCGTAGCAATTGGGGTTATGGATTTTCAGTTTATGGGGGGTAGTATGGGATCCGTAGTCGGGGAAAAAATCACCCGTTTGATTGAATACGCTACCAAAAAGTTGCTACCTCTTATTATAGTATGTGCTTCGGGGGGGGCACGCATGCAAGAAGGAAGTTTGAGCTTGATGCAAATGGCTAAAATTTCGTCTGCTTTATATGATTATCAATCAAATAAAAAGTTATTTTATGTATCAATCCTTACATCTCCTACTACTGGCGGAGTAACAGCCAGTTTTGGTATGTTGGGTGATATCATTATTGCCGAACCCAACGCCTATATTGCATTTGCAGGTAAAAGAGTAATTGAACAAACATTGAATACAACAGTACCTGAAGGTTCACAAGCCGCTGAATATTTATTCCAGAAGGGTTTATTCGACCTAATCGTACCGCGTAATCTTTTAAAAGGCGTTCTTAGTGAGTTATTTCAGTTCCACGCTTTCGTTCCTTTGAATCAAAATGAAACAGAGCACTAAGTTCAACAATTATTTGTTATTTGTAGTAAACGAGTAGTTAGTTTATCGGAATCAAAGGAAATGAGAATGGACTTTTCTTTGGTGACATAAGTTCGAATTGTACAACGAATCAAAAGTTGTGGATAATTCTTTTTTACTTATATTTTATTTCTGATTCTTAATTCAATTTTGAATTAAGAAGTCTCTATCAAAAAAAAAAAGATTGAATTCTTCAAAATAGGCAAACAAAACGAATTTCTTATTCTTATATAATTCTATAATTCAAATAAAATAAAAAAAAAAAAAATAAAGAGTTTTTTTTTATTTTTATCTATTTCCATTTCACCAAAATCCCGTTTTAGCTAAAAATCTCTGTTGGTTCGGATTCTAACGAATCTTTCGATAATGTGTAAGAAACTCTTTCTTTATTAAATTAGAATACAAGAATAAAAGACAAAGAAATCAAGAAAAGAAAAAAGTGGATTATCATACATATCTTTCGTGTAGAATAAAAAGATTCGAAAGATAAATAAGTTCATTTATTTCCTTCTACACTCCTTGCGTTTCTTCTATATATTCACTTAGATATTTAAATATAGATATATAGATACTTAGATCTATACTAAGAATTTAAAATTGAATTAAATTAATAATAAAATATAAAATTCAAATTCTTAATTATAATTATTATAAGATATCTTTATTTATAAATAATAATACCAGGTACAAATAATAAATCGAGGCACCCATTCTATGATAACTTTCAGCTTTCCCTCTATTTTTGTGCCTTTAGTAGGCCTAGTATTTCCGGCAATTGCAATGGCTTCTTTATCTCTTCATGTTCAAAAAAATAAGATTATTTAGATCCGATGGGACTCAATCTCTTCCATTTTTTCAAAACTTAGATTTGTATCATAGCACAGACATCTATTTCGTAGAATATGGTATAACATGTGATTTTTGCCGAACATAAAGGAAAGAACTCTTATGCCTGCAGAAACACGATATATGGTTAAATGAATTCTAGCTGTTTTCAAATCGATCACGATCGTCGGATGGCTGAAATAAAAAGTCGGCGGAGCTGTATGTATAGTGGGATCATATGAAGAGTATGCTATTGTTTTAGATTTAATCAATTTGATTAATTACTCCTAAAGGTTCACATCAAACTAGTGCTAGTTGATGAGAGTTACTTCGGAAACAAAAAAGTAAAGTCAAAAAATTTGAAGTATTTTCTCAATTCTAATAAAATGTAATCGGATCAAGTATGAGTTTGCGATCAGAACATATATGGATAGAACTTATAACGGGGTCTCGAAAAATAAGTAATTTCTGCTGGGCCTTTATTCTTTTTGTAGGTTCATTGGGATTCTTATTGGTTGGAATTTCCAGTTATCTTGGTAGAAATTTGATATCTTTTTTTTCGTCTCAGCAAATCGTTTTTTTTCCGCAAGGGATCGTCATGTCTTTCTACGGAATCGCGGGTCTCTTTATTAGCTCCTATTTGTGGTGCACAATTTCCTGGAATGTAGGCAGTGGTTATGATCGATTCGATAGAAAGAAAGGCATAGTGTGTATTTTTCGTTGGGGATTTCCTGGAAAAAATCGTCGCATATTCCTCCAATTCCTTATAAAAGATATTCAGTCCATTCGAATAGAAGTTAAAGAGGGTATTTTTGCACGCCGTGTCCTTTATATGGAAATTCGAGGCCAGGGGACCATTCCCTTAACTCGTACTGATGAAAATTTGACTCCACGAGAAATTGAACAAAGGGCTGCTGAATTGGCCTATTTCTTGCGTGTACCAATTGAAGTATTTTGAGAAATGCGTGGAAAAAAATAGATGCTTTCCCAACAAGAGGGAAAAATGCAAGAATCTTTTTTCCTATAACATAACTTAAGTGTGAAGTTTCATCAGAAGGTTCATTCAAGCCAAAGTGGGCGGAACAACCATAAAAGGAAACTCTTTTTGTGGCTGTTTATACGTATGCAAATCCACGCAACTAAATTTAAACAAGTAACACGAAATAATATATTCATCTCATATATCAAACTATTTCGGTATAAAAAAATTAATCTTCTTTTTAAGTTCAATATTTGGTTGGAATTGATACAGAAAAATCCTATCTTATAAATTCTTTTTTTTGTCAATCGGCCTTTCTTTTTCTCCTTTCTTTTGCGTTCCTTAATAACCAATACAAAAATAACAATTAGATTTCTTAATAATGATAACTAGCCAATTTCTGTCTTGTTTTGCCACTTTGATTATCGCAATCTCTTTCCCTCAATTATTATATTCCTGACTGTGGGTAATCAGTAAATTTGTTTTAAAATATTGGATATTTTGATATTTGAGAGAAAAGGAGTTCTTTCGTCTCAAAATGTAACTAATATTCATTATTTAAATTAAAGCGGTTCTTTCTATCCTTCATCGAAAGAAGACACTTGTTGACCGATTGAGATATCGGGAAAGGTTATTTTTTAATATTTCTTCATTCGAAGTGGATTCTTAATTGATTTCTCGATTCTTTCTAGATTCAATAAGAACAAAGAAAATAGATTTATAGGTTTCATACCTTGTATAGAACTCATGTGTGAAAGAAATATTCGATTGCATAGAGTCGAAGAATGAGGTGGGTTGATTAACAATTCACAGATGAAAAATGACAAAAAAGAAAGCATTCACTCCCCTTTTATATCTTGTATTTATAGTATTTTTGCCCTGGTGGCTTTCTCTCTCATTTACTAAAAGTCTGGAATCTTGGGTTAATAATTGGTGGAATGCTGGTCAATCCGAAATTTTTTTGAATGATATTCAAGAAAAGAGTATTTTAGAAAAATTCATAGAATTAGAGGAACTCCTCGTCTTAGACGAGCTGATCGAGGAATACTCGGAGACACATCTACAAAAACTTCGGATAGGAATCCAAAAAGAAGCGATCCAATTAATCAACATATACAATGAGGGTCGGATCCATACGATTTTGCACTTCTCGACAAATATAATCTGTTTTGTTATTCTAAGCGGTTATTCTATTTTGGGTAATGAAGAACTTGTTATTCTTAACTCTTGGACCCAGGAATTCCTATATAACTTAAGCGACACAGTCAAAGCTTTTTCTATTCTTTTATTAACGGATTTATGTATCGGATTCCATTCACCTCATGGTTGGGAACTAATGGTTGGCTCTGTCTACAAAGATTTTGGATTTGTTCATAATGATCAAATTATATCTGGTCTTGTTTCCACTTTTCCAGTCATTCTTGATACAATTTTTAAATATTGGATTTTCCGTTATTTAAATCGCGTATCTCCTTCACTTGTAGTTATTTATCATTCAATGAATGACTAATAAAAGATCCACTGATATTAATCTAATTCAAGCAAAACTTTTGTTACTTTGTAGTTGTACATAAACAAAGCATTGCAAGTCGTACTTACGCTTTCTACTTCTGGGGGGATTCATCCTATATTATATTCCAGTAAAATATTATTCCAGTAACTAACAGAATCGTGGATAGGGAACTATACTAGCGACTTACCCCACTTATTGTCTATTGTAAAAATTTTGGGATCAACGATTGGACCATGGAAACTAGAAATATTTTTTCTTGGACAAAGGAACAGATTACTCGATCTATTTCCGTATCTCTCATGATATATATCATAACTCGAACAGCCCTTTCAAATGCATATCCCATTTTTGCACAACAGGGTTATGAAAATCCACGCGAAGCAACTGGGCGTATTGTATGTGCCAATTGCCATTTAGCTAATAAGCCCGTAGATATTGAGGTTCCGCAGGCGGTACTTCCTGATACTGTATTTGAAGCAGTTGTTCGAATTCCTTATGATATGCAACTAAAACAAGTTCTTGCTAATGGTAAAAAAGGGGGTTTGAATGTAGGGGCTGTTCTTATTTTACCGGAGGGGTTTGAATTAGCCTCCCCCGATCGTATTTCTCCCGAGATAAAAGAAAAGATAGGCAATTTGTCTTTTCAGAACTATCGCCCTAATAAAAAAAATATTCTTGTGATAGGACCTGTCCCCGGTCAGAAATATAGGGAAATAACCTTTCCTATTCTTTCCCCCGACCCCGCTACTAAGAAAGATGTTCACTTCTTAAAATATCCTATATACGTAGGCGGGAACAGGGGAAGGGGTCAGATTTATCCCGACGGGAGCAAGAGTAACAATACAGTTTATAATGCTACAGCAGCAGGTATAGTAAGCAAAATTTTACGAAAAGAAAAGGGGGGATATGAAATAACCATAACAGATACGGATGGACGTCAAGTGGTTGATATTATCCCCCCAGGACCAGAACTTCTTGTTTCAGAGGGCGAATACATCAAATTGGATCAACCATTAACGAGTAACCCCAATGTGGGCGGATTTGGTCAGGGAGATGCAGAAATAGTACTTCAAGATCCATTACGTGTCCAAGGCCTTTTGTTCTTCTTGGCATCTGTTATTTTGGCACAAATCTTTTTGGTTCTTAAAAAGAAACAGTTCGAGAAGGTTCAATTGGCCGAAATGAATTTCTAGACTTGCGGTTGCTTGTTTATACTTTTTCTATGAGATGCTGGGAATTTATTGTACCGCATTGCTAGTCATAGTATGTATATTTTGAAGAATCCTATTTGACTTTCACCCTCTTTCTTTATTTTTTTTAGCCAAATTGGGGCGATGGGGCTATGTTACTATTGCCCGATTTCAATGTTCTAAAATGGATCAATAGTTTTAGATTCTCAATAGAATCCAATTGGATTAGATACCTAGATAGAAGTAATCGGGTAATAGAGGGGATATGCGGGAAACAAAAAATCTCTTCTAGAAGAGATTATTCGTCTTCCTAGTCTTCGACACAAAAAAGGGAATTTTCTAAACCCTTTTTTGTGTCGAAAGAATAAGGATTCTTCATCCTGTTCTTCAAAGATTCCTAGTCTTACTTTCAATTTTTCTAGATGTATTAGAACTTTTTTCAATTTCTTATGAAAAAAAAAATAATAAAATAATATAAGTATAAGAAGTGGTGGACAAATAAAAAAACAAGAGGGGGTTTTATTGATTAAATGAACTTTTTATAAGAATTTTCAATTTGGATGAGATAGTAAAATAAATAGAGTAAAGTTATATTAGTATAGAAAGTATTTGCACAATATCTAATCTACAAAAATATATATTCTATCATCCAAGAAATTGAGTAATTCCTTCTTTCTTCTAACTTTGAAATGAAAGTACCGATAGATACTGTCAAGGGGTGAGTATTCTGAATCACTTAATGAAGTTCATTTTTCAAAAACATCATCAGAAAAAAGAAATGAAGTTTTTTGAAAGAGCAGAAAGGGAAATCTATTTTGTCATTTAG